CCGAATTCTTCTTTTTTTTGATTCGTCAATAAAATTAATTCAAATTTTTTTCTTTCATTCAATTGCATAACCTCTTTTTCCTTTTTTTGGATCTTTTCAGGAACTTTTCTTTTTATTATTAAATTATAAGTCAGCAAAAGTAATTGGCTAGGTATAAACCACGGTTTCATTTTATACTTATTATAAGGTATAATTTTATATGCATTATAAGGTAGTACAAATTGTGGGAAGAACCAAAATTCCAGAGTCGATATAGGACGATTGAGTATTTTTTCATTCATTCCCATCCAATCAAAAAAAAATCCTTTTTGATTGGGTAAATTGATTTCTTGATCTTGATAAATCGGAAGATAAAAAATATCTTTTTCATCCGTTTTAGTAAATACTTGATACTCAACAGCCCTATTAATAGTTAAATTTTTATTCTCGTTGATCTCGAGGTTGATCCAGGTATCAATATTCATTTTATCTATAATATTCATTTTATCTATAAAATCAAAAGGGAAAAGTTCCCAATCAAAATTTATTCTATCTGGAATATACATAATATCACCTTTTCCTATATAATTATTGATAGGAATATTTCCCAGTATATCAAAGATTTTCTTTTTATGTGTGTTGTAATTATAAGAATTTTCTGGATTCTTAGTTACTTGGAATGGTGATCTATAAATAGACGTATCCCTCTTATTTTGATAATTAAGAGATATATAAGATAAAAGATTATATTTATAGCATTTTTTAAAATTATCTTTTTGATTTAGTAATGAATATACTTTGTAATCATTTTCTTTTTTGTAATGAATTAATTGGTCTTTTTCATACGAATCTTTTTTGTTTAAATCTTTATTTTTAATTGTACGACATTGATTGATTCTAGTTCGCCATTTTTGTGCTATTAATCTAGACCATCTAATCGGAGATAAATCATATTGATAATGACCTCTTAACCAGTTTTTCCATTGATTTTTTCCAGAATTCCGAATTTTCTTATGTCTTAATTCAGAATGAATTATTCCTTGTGTTCCAAAATAATCTTTTATTGAAGTCTTAAGAAAAAAAGATGTTCCGTTATATTTAAGAATAGATCTTAACTTATACAAGTTAAGAATTTGGGTTTGTGATAATTTGTAAAATACATATGCTTGTGACAAGAAGGATAAGTCAAAAAAATTCTGTGAATTCTTATTACTAATATTATAAAGTGACTTGTTTATAGTCGAAATAAAGTGAATTGTATTTTTATTTGTTTTATTAATTCTTTCTTGATTTGTTTTATTATTGTAAATGTAAATGGATTCATCAATAATTATTTTTGTTAATTTAAGAAAAAGTTGTATCTTACTTTTGGGAGTATTAATGATAGATAGAAGGATATGTATAAATATCGTTTCGGTGAAAGATTTTAAAAAATAAGGTAATTTGCGGATTAATCGAGCATTTCTTCTTTTTACTATTTGCCAAATATTTTTTGGTGATTCGAATTTTTTAGCATTATAACTTGTTTTATTAGGACTCAAATTTATTCCCTGAGTCACTTTTTTTTTCTCTTTTATAATTATTTCTATTTGATTTCGGATTGTGCTTGTTCTATTAGTTAGATCCTTCATTTTTTTTTCTGTCAGTAAATTATTTGTCCAATCTGTAAATTGAGTTTGACTAAAAGATTCATCAATTATTTGATTGTGGGTTATAGAATCTTTTTTTTTTTGAGTTTTTCTTAATTTATCTACTTCTCTCAATATTCTTTTTTTAAATAATAGAATGCTTTTGATAATCTGTTTTCTTGTTTCTTTTGAGATATATCTATTTAAAAATAATTTTGTTCTTCTTTTTAAAACTTTTTTAACTCGAGAATACTTTTTTTTTATTTTTTCAATTATTTTTTCAATTATTTTTTCGCGTTTATTAAAAATAGGTTCAAAAAAGGAAGGATGTGTTCGGGGAGAACCAAAAGCAATGTTAGTTTGCAGTCCCGCAACTGTTAAAAAACAAAAATCTTTTTCTTTTTTTATTTGCTCTCTTTGAAAGGACTTTGATTTAAATCTGGTCCAAGGTTTCGGATAGAAAGGACGTAGAATCTTTATCTGAAGGCCCTCTATAACCCAATTATTCGGAAATTCGCTTTCTGATAATGGAGTACTATTATAGGTACATATAATATGACTTTCTTTCTTCCATTCCTTAACATCCTCAGACCACTCAGAAGGAAAACCGAATAGGATACGGAAAAAATTTTTCGCTATCATTAATGAAGGTAATCCAATATATTTTCTAAAACTCGATTGAATTAGTAACAGGCAACTTCTTATAAAGAGACCATAGGGAATGTTATCCCAGTATTCTGCTACTGTTACTTCCGAGTATTCCGACTCCTCCCTCTCCTCCTTATCGCTTATTTTTTTCTCTTCTTTCCTTTCCGTCCTCCATTTCGCCTCCTCTTCTATCTCTTTTTCTTTAGAATTTTCTATCTCTTTTTCTTTAGACTTTTCTATCTCTT